GCGGCTCAAGATAATTTACTTAGGGAATATCCAACTAGGCCGATATTTTAATGGAAAAAATTATGATATTAGAGGGTTGGTTGTAAAAAAAGGAAAGAGATCAAAAAGATCTTTTTCTTTTTGCTAAAAACCCCTTTCGTCCACTCCCCCCCTCAATGAATATTAGATTTCTATCGCATTATTCAATATTCAAATTAAAAAAAAAATCGCGAACAGATTCCCGTTTCAGTTGATTTTATTCAACGATTGACCAAACGAAAATGGTAATATAATAAATAACAAATTGCATGAACTTAGATCAATCTAATAATGATATTTTTATGCAACGATTTGATTTGGACTAACCAATTTGTTTGTCCATTTAGATTGGACCGGCGGAATAATGATAAAGAAGGGGGAGGGGGGAAAAGAGTTTACAAAAAACAGAATTCATAAAAATGGGTTGGTTCGGATAGGTTAGGTATATGTAATTGAATGGCTATAAATAAGTAAACTTCTGTAGATGTTTCGACAATTGATTCTCGAATTCGATTGAATCTAAGATGGGTGCTTGGTTTACGTTATGGAATAAAGGCATGTATATGTGATATTAGATATTGACTGGATATATATGAAATAAGGCTATATTTCATTTGTCCCACTTCTATGAATTTAGATGGGGATTCGAATATAAGCCCTTCTCTTTCTGTCTCTTTTTGACTGTGAATTGAATGAATAAACAAATGAAATTAAGAGAAACATGGAAGAATTCAATTCACAGTTTGGAACCAAGAAATGGAAGAAGGAAAGTTGTATGTATTCACAAAGACTTTGTGGATAGAAACTAAAAAAGAGATATTGAAGTAGTTCAGACGATTCAATAACAAAAATACTATTATTTCTATTACTTCAACTACTTTAACTCGAAGTTCCTAGTTACTTCGATAGGATGAATCCTAGTGACGGAATAATTAAGTCATAATTCGTTGGTTGGTTGTATCATTAACTATTTCTTTTTTTCTTTTTTTGGTACGAGGAAATTTATCATGAATCCACTGATTTCTGCCGCTTCCGTTATTGCTGCTGGATTGGCTGTAGGGCTTGCTTCTATTGGACCCGGAGTTGGTCAAGGAACTGCTGCGGGTCAAGCCGTAGAGGGTATCGCGAGACAGCCCGAGGCAGAGGGAAAAATACGAGGTACTCTATTGCTCAGTCTAGCTTTTATGGAAGCTTTAACAATTTATGGACTGGTTGTAGCATTAGCACTTTTGTTTGCGAATCCTTTTGTTTAATCTTATAAATATCAAAATTATTGCCTTGGATTTGTCATTTGCTTTTTCGAATTATAGCAAGATTTCACTCCTACAATTACTTATTCGTTGACAAAATAACCCACGGGAAGGGCTGATTTGCGGATGAGGAATTGGTATACCGACTCGCTTTCATCCTTTCCCGCCCGGAGTCCAAGGGAAACTAAGTATTGGTAGTTCACATAACTCGAATACTTTTCAAAATAAATAGGAAAAAGGAAACTAAAAGAATAAATAAAAACGAGGGGCGAAGTGATACAAAAAGAACTCTAGTCAATTTTGTAGTCTATCTATAAAAGGAGATCCTATGAAAAATGTAACCGATTCTTTCCTTTCTTTGGGCCACTGGCCATTTGCCGGGAGTTTCGGGTTTTTTAATACCGATATTTTATCAACAAATCTAATAAATCTAAGTGTAGTGCTTGGTGTATTGATCTTCTTTGGAAAGGGAGTGTGTGCGAGTTGTTTATTTCAAGAATAGGCTGGATCCAACCAGCTGTACCCCCTTTTCGTTATAACTAGGAAAGAAAGGAAAAAGAAAGGTACATGATCTCGCGAATTACTTCGGAATAAATTAAGAAATTCTATGTAAGAATCATAGCATTTCGTGATTCGTTGGTAAAACCCCTTTGATTCTCTACCAACCAATAATGTAGGACCATTAACATGGTTAAAGCAAACTGTTTGAAGTTTAGATGCAGCATGGTAGTCTTTCTACCACTATGTTAATATAGAGATAGTTTAAAAGTAAGTATTTTATCGATAGAGAACACTCCTATCGATATGAAACGCTTATTGTAAAAATGAAAAAGATGGGCATTTCGCCCCCTTTATCCAATGCTGAATCGACGACCTATGTTTATAAATAATAAATTTTTGGATTTGAAGAAAAGAAAAAAAGCAACAACTTTGCTGACAATTACATATTTTTTTTGTCAGAAAGAGTCCTCTCAATATCTTAATCTGGCATTAGTTTAGATATTTTTTGAATATGAACAAAGAAGAGAGGATAGGCCCGTCATTACATTTATAAAAAGATATGAGACTTTATTCTAATTCTAAGTAATTGGGCGTGAGAGCCAAATGAATCGAAAGATTCATATTTGGTTCGGGAAGGGATTATGTAAGCTTTGAAATGAATGGAAAGATAATCTACTTTCATTAAGTGATTTATTAGATAATCGAAAACAGAGGATCTTGAATACTATTCG